ATTTCACTCCGATAGTATCATAGATCTGGATCAATGCATAGGAAATTAATGCATTTCTATACTATAAATAAAATTAAAATAAGTAAGTGGAATAGATACAACATTAGGTCGTGCCACATTGTTTATTCTATGCTTCTATTCTATGGGATCTTGCGGAGCCTACTCATACATGACATGATTCGGGTATGATCATAGAAAAAATTCTCCTCAAGTGAACCGGCATATCCCTACTATGTAGGGGGACTTACGTGGTGGTTGGATGCGGAGACACATTTTATTTGGTTGTAAATTCCAACGTGGCAGATCAAATCATATATCTGCATGGCCCAATCAATAGTTCAAGTCACACACTCCCATAATCCATCTTCTCTTCAGAGAATCCACTTCAACTATTGGTATCAAATAAGAAATACAATACTTCAGAGTTGAAAAGAGGTATCCAACCAAATAACATGTCTTATTTTTCAATAATCCATATTTGTAGCAATGAAATACAAGACTATTTTTTCTTCCTCCCCGAAATGATATATAATCAATTACAAATATATATATGATATATTTTCTCTATAAAGGACCTGAAATACCTTGCTTACGTATCATTGGGAAGTGCATTAACATAAATACGGCAGTAAGAAGAGGCAATACAAAAGTGTGTAAACTATAAAAACGGGTCAAAGTGGATTGGCCCACACTAGCACTTCCGCGTAATAACTCTACCAAAGGTGATCCTATTACGGGAATCGCTTCAGGTACGCCTGTCACAATTTTTACTGCCCAATAACCAATTTGGTCCCGAGGTAAAGAATAACCAGTTACACCAAAAGACGCAGTCAATACGGCCAGAATCACACCTGTAACCCAAGTTAATTCGCGAGGTTTTTTAAATCCCCCTGTGAGATACACACGAAATACGTGCAAGATCATCATTAGAACCATCATACTTGCTGACCATCGATGAACTGATCGGATTAACCAACCAAAGTTAACCTCAGTCATTATGTATTGAACAGAGGAAAAAGCCTCTGTAACGGTTGGACGATAGTAAAAAGTCATAGCAAAACCTGTGGCTACTTGTACTAAAAAACAAGTAAGTGTGATCCCTCCTAGACAATAAAATATGTTGACATGAGGAGGAACATATTTACTAGTTATATCATCTGCAATCGCCTGAATCTCGAGACGTTCTTCGAACCAATCATATACTTTATTGGGATAGGTAACCAAAAAATAGACCCCCCCCCTGAGAACCGTATATGAGAATTTAACCTCGTACGGCTCAAGCAGAAACAACACAAATCAAATAAGGATTTTAACGGATATGTAATAGAAAGTTCAAATTAGCCACTTGATTCAATTTGCCCCAAAAATACCAAATAACAAAAATCCGGAATCTCTTCTTTGTGATGATAATGCCAAAAATATCAAGTTGGCTCCCTCGTTCGTCTTTTTCTTTATGTTAATTGTTAAAATAAAGGCCTCTTGAATCTTCTCTTTCCTATTATTTTTTATTTGTTCTTTTTTGTGTAATAATACAGATTGACTCTTGTTTTACTAGTTATTGATAGGAATTCCCTTGTTGAGACCCTGTCAATCAATTGACACCTCAGATTCATACTAGAACCACGATGATTTAATAAAGCCCACGCTAAACGCAAAGGTTCTGTGAGTAAGAACCATTTGATCATCACTTATCCAATTTCAATGAATGGATGTTATTAATAACTCAAAAAATATAAAGAAATGGGTGTCCGTTGACCAAATTCAGTCTGAAGGAAGAAAAAGCGTTTAATTTATAAAATAACTATTTGCATTTTTTTTTTGAGTCCGGTCGCGAGGTCTGACTGAATAGTAAGTATGAATCATAGTTCAAAAATTTCTTTTCTTGATCTATTCTACAATATTCATATTCCGTGCTCCAGATACTAGAATAAATATCCGACGAGGTAGAATCATCTTGATAGAGATGACAGACTATTCTCTGTATTATCAATAGGATCAATTATAACAAGTCACACACTCATATTCCGGAAATACCGAAACAAAAAAATTCCACGGTCGAACTACCAGAATGATAAATCTGAGTCTTAAGTGCGTTTTTATTTTTTTATTGAAAAACTAGAACTAGGACTTTATAGTCCTTAGGAACCTAATTCATTGAAATTCCATCCAGTAAAACGGATGAATTATAAATTTCCAAAATGATAGATAGAAATATCGCAAACAGAGCCATTGCGACCCCCATAAGTGGTGTAGTCCCCCAGCCCGGAGCTACTTTACCATATTCCGAATTCAATGGTTTCAATAAACTTCCTATATTAGTTTGTCTTGGCCTAGATTTAGAACTATCCTCAACGGTTTGTGTAGCCATAAATCTTATTTAATGATTGGTTAAGATCTGTTGACTTTGTATACCATTTGGTTGTAGTTGTAAATAAACGATCTTATCGTGGATCCATTGTGATCCTGAAATTATCTAGAAATGGAAACAGCAACCCTAGTCGCCATCTTCATATCTGGTTTACTTGTAAGCTTTACTGGGTACGCCTTATATACCGCTTTTGGGCAACCCTCTCAACAATTAAGAGATCCATTCGAAGAACACGGGGACTAATTGAAGTAATGAGCCTACCAATGGTGGGCTCGTTACTTCAAATTAAGATGATCAAAAATCATTTTTTAGTCGGAACCTTAGGTGGTTCTCGAAAAAAGATAGCGAAAAAAATTATCCCTAAAGTCGAGACTAAGAGAAATGTATAAACCAATGCTTCCATAGATTTGATCGTGGTTTACAATTATAGCTTCCACACCTATTCATTTTGGATCATTTACTATAGTAAAGAAAGGGAAAGAATTAAAGAAAAGATGGCGATTCAATCAAGTTATGATTTTTCTGGTACCTTGATGTCATCAAAATGTCATCAAATAAAAAAAGTGGAGACGAAAGATACCAGAGTAATATTCTATCAGACTACTTGTCTTCTTGTAGTTGGATCTCCAAGCTTTTGGAATGCTCCAAATTCTACTTGAGAATCCAAATCTGGATCAATACCAGCAAAAACATCTCTGAACAAGGTTCTAGCGCCATGCCAAATGTGTCCGAAAAAGAAGAGCAAAGCAAATGTGGCATGCCCAAAAGTGAACCAACCCCTTGGACTGCTCCGAAAAACACCATCGGATTTCAAAGTAGCTCGGTCTAATTCAAAAATTTCACCTAATTGGGCGCGTCTAGCATATTTTTTCACAGTAGCAGGATCACTATAACTGACTCCATTGAGTTCGCCACCATAGAACTCGACAGTTACACCCACTTGTTCGACACTATACTTGGATTCTGCCCTTCTAAAAGGAACATCGGCTCTCACAATTCCGTCTCCGTCTACCAAAACTACGGGGAATGTTTCAAAAAAAGTGGGCATACGACGTACAAAAAGCTCGCGGCCTTCTTTATCTCTAAAGATGGGGTGTCCTAACCATCCAACAGCTATTCCATCCCCGCTATCCATTGAGCCGGCTCTGAATAATCCCCCTTTTGCCGGATTATTACCAATGTAATCATAAAAAGCTAATTTTTCGGGGATTTTAGACCAAGCTTCCGAAAAACTCAGATTTTCAGCTAGTCCTGTGCCAACTCTTCGATATATTTCTTGCTGGAAGTATCCCTGATCCCACTGATAACGAGTGGGGCCAAATAATTCGATTGGGGTAGTTGCTGAACCATACCACATAGTTCCAGCAACAACGAAAGCTGCGAAAAAAACAGCAGCGATACTGCTGGAAAGTACAGTTTCAATATTGCCCATACGTAATCCTTTGTATAGACGTTGAGGCGGACGGACACTAAGATGAAATAAACCCGCTAATATGCCCAATGTACCCGCTGCAATATGATGAGAGGCTATTCCTCCCGAAACAAAAGGATCAAAACCTTCCGCGCCCCACGCTGGATTTACAGATTGTACTTTTCCAGTTAGCCCATAAGGATCGGACACCCATATTCCAGGACCATACAAGCCTGTTACATGAAATGCGCCAAAGCCAAAGCAAGCCAACCCTGAGAGAAATAAATGAATTCCAAAGATCTTGGGCAAATCCAAAGAAGGTTTTCCGGTACGTTCATCAGAGAATATTTCTAGATCCCAATACACCCAATGCCAGATAGCTGCCAAGAAGCACAAGCCAGAAAACACAATATGTGCCCCTGCCACACCTTCGTAACTCCAAATACCCGGATTCGGTATAGTTCCTCCTGAAATACTCCACCCACCCCATGAATTGGTTATTCCTAAACGAGTCATAAAGGGTATAACGAACATACCCTGTCTCCACATTGGATCAAGAACCGGGTCAGAAGGATCAAAAACTGCTAATTCGTATAGAGCCATCGAGCCGGCCCAACCAGAAACTAGAGCTGTATGCATTATATGGACAGAAAGCAACCGACCGGGATCATTCAATACGACAGTATGAACACGATACCAAGGTAAACCCATGGAAATACCCCTTTTTTATCAAATATCAAAGAAAAATGGACACTATGTAACTTTATCGCATTGGAAAAGACTATACTATGTTATGTACCTAACCTTTTCAGTAGATTTTGTATGAGAAAGGGTTAAGATTTATTTCGTTCCATTGAAAATAACGGAACAATTTTGTTCGTAAGAACAAAGAGAAGCAGATCTATTCTATACCCGATAAGTACCAATACGCAATGGGGTTTGGACCCCCTTTTTTTTGTAGAATGAATGCGTAGATACTTGTTTATCATTCAAATGATCGACCCGCTCGTGAAAATTCTTTATTCATTCTGTCTTCTTCCGGAAATATTCACCCAATCCATGTATCCAATTTATGTTTAAAATAGAATAAACAGAAAAAAAATGAAGACAATAAATTCATTGGTACGTTTCCATATTAAAGTGAAGTATAGTACTTAACTTTTTTCTTTAATTTAATGCCCGTTGGTGTTCCAAAAGTACCTTTTCGGAATCCTGGAGAGGAAGATGCAGTTTGGGTTGACGTATAGTGCGGCTTGTCAGATATATTAGGTCATATGGGGTTTACCCGTTGTCTCCACCGATCGGGATACCCTCCGTTTCGCCCAAGAAATATTGATTGAACCATCAATTATTCGGAGCGTGAAGTGCAATTAGATCAATTTATATTGGGGATCAATATTATTAAGAATTTATGGTTAACTTGGAACGATAAAATAAAGTATCCAGGCTCCGTTCAGAAAATATCAAATTGGTAATATATATGATTACTATTTGTATCATAAACATTCTTTATTTATATTTATGCTTTCTATATATTATTAGGAGTGATCTCAAATTGCCATTCAATGGCATGGAATAATAAGATGAATACATGGAATAATTTGAGGGAAAGCATGAAACAAAAAAAAAAGAAGCGGTACTGAGATAATTTGCCCTATATGCGCAAATAGAATTTGGACAGATCTTTACCCGGAGTAGAACACGAACCTAAAAGAATTGAAAGGGCCCATTCAAGAACAAGAAAATGACATCGTGATTTGAATTTAATTTCGATGAAATAATACATCAATGAGAGGTTAGTTTAATAAGTTCAATAATTTTTTTTGATAAGGAAGAGAAAGGGAACCAAAACTCATGTTTTTGAAAAATCGAAGAAAAGCCCTTCTTTAGAAAAACAAAAACCTGTTACAAAAAATAAATTAAGACTAGAATTGATACATTGATTGATTTTTTTTCGCAATTTTAGGAACCGTATGCATCCAAAGGTGCACGTACGGTTCCTAAGGGATACAATTTTGTCCTAATCAACCGACTTCATCGAGAAAGATTACTTTTTTTAGGCCAAGAAGTTGATAGCGAGATCTCAAATCAACTTGTGGGTCTCATGGTATATCTCAGTATAGAAGATAATACTAGGGATTTTTATTTGTTTATAAACTCTCCCGGCGGATGGGTAATACCAGGAATAGCCATTTATGATACTATGCAATTTGTGCCACCCGATGTACATACAATATGCATGGGATTAGCTGCTTCAATGGGATCTTTCATTCTGGTTGGAGGAGAAATTACCAAACGTCTAGCATTCCCTCACGCTTGGCGCCAATGAGTAAAAAAAAAAAAAAAGACTATGCCTTCGCCATATCGAATATAAATAATCGAATTAGGAAAAATTAAGTAATAATAGCATGGCACTTTGAGTTCGATATGAACAAACCATTATTGTTTTTTATAACATGAGATTTTGTATCGAGATAGTAGTATGAAATAACCTTTATTTGCGATTTTATCTTATGTGTCGGGAGGACATTTAAGCGTCACAAATCATTTTTTCCTTATTTGATCATATCAGAAAGACACTTTGGGATTGCCAAATCACAAACTAGATAAATATATAAATATCTAATATAAAGCAACAGAACCATCGTAGTATTTTTTTACTCTTATGAAAAGAAGGATGGCAAATGGATTATTCAACGATCTGGCTGGATCGGATAGATTCTATTTCTTCCCCTCCTCCATAGAAGAGGGGGTTAGTAAATTCCATTGCAGAGCCGTATGCAATGCACAAAAGGTGCCTGTACGGTTGTTCAATTCTATTTTTTTCTTCTTTTTTTATCCCTTTAATTTAAATCCCATCATGCGAGATAGAAGAACCATTCATGATGTTATCTCAATATCATCAGGGTTATGATTCACCAACCTGCTAGTTCTTTTTATGAGGCACAGGCAGGAGAATTTATCCTGGAAGCGGAAGAACTGCTGAAACTTCGCGAAAACCTCACAAAAGTTTATGTACAAAGAACGGGCAACCCTTTGTGGGTTATATCCGAAGACATGGAAAGAGATGTTTTTATGTCGGCAACAGAAGCCCAAGCCCATGGCATTGTTGATCTTGTAGCGGTTGAAAATGAAAATACTTCGGATTTCGTATAAATCCATGATTCCGTTTTATTTTCAACCATAATTCGAATTTTACACGATTTGATATCTTATATTGAATCGAAATAATTAATAATCATCAATCATAAATCAGGTTAAGATCGATCTAAACCAACCCATTCTATAATATAATTTTATATATCCGACATGCCAACTATTAAACAACTTATTAGAAACACAAGACAGCCAATAAAAAATGTCACGAAATCCCCCGCTCTTCGAGGATGTCCTCAGCGTCGAGGAACATGTACTAGGGTGTATGTGCGACTCGTTCAGATCATGAGCTCGAGCAAATGAGACAATTTTTCCAGTATCAATGATTAATACCAATGAATAGATAGAGTAAAAGAACGCCATTTACTATCTAAAATCTAAAATGGGGATATATTATATACCCTTATTGTTTCTTGTATATTGTGTATGGAATTTATGGTTTTCATTGGTGCAAATCCAACCACCTCAATTTGAGATGAGAAGCAATTCTCCATTGGTAGCAAATGGTTATCCATTAAGCGGAGGAAATGGTATTATAAGGATAAGAAGCAAAACAAAAGGGTTATGCCCATATTCTTGAAAGAACGGACTAACAGGGTCAGCTACCTAGCCAACTTTCATAATTAAATGCCGTCACTGTATGGATAGCTCTTATTGTGAAAAGGCCTATTACTGTATAATTAATAGGTAGAGCCAAAGAATGTGAACTATACAAGTTAACAATACCATTTGATTAAATGAGAAATGAGGCTCCGGCGCATAGAGAGGGCCTCACCGTTTAAGAAGTAACCATAGAAACGAAGGAACCCACTATTTTTTGTATAGTATTTGGTAGAATTTCTTAGTTCCAGGTGAACCAAATGTCTGGCCTGGAAAGAATAAAAATAAAAAATAGTGGTTGGGAAGGTCATAGTAGCAAAAGCCATTGGAATTTATATTTTATATATCGGAATAATCCGTTTTGTTATTAATCGACCGGGGGGACAAATAATGATTGAAAGAAGAGAATTCAATTAGTTATTCATTAAAGTTTAATTTGATTCAATGACCAGAGTTAAACGAGGGTATACAGCTCGGAGACGTCGAACAAAAATTCGTTTATTTGCATCAACCTTTAGAGGGGCTCATTCAAGACTTACGCGAACAATTACTCAACATAAAATGAGAGCTTTGGTTTCCTCTCATCGAGATAGGGGCAGGCAAAAGAGAAATTTTCGTCGTTTGTGGATCACTCGGATAAATGCAGTAACTCGCGAGAATAAAGTATTCCATAGTTATAGTCGATTAATACACAATCTGTACAAGGGGCAATTGCTTCTTAATCGTAAAATACTTGCGCAAATAGCTCTATCAAATAAGAATTGTCTTTACATGATTTCCAATAAGATCATAAAATGAAGGAAATTATAAAGTAATATACAGGAATGATGGAACAAGAATTCCCCGGAGAATGAACTCCGGGAAGATAGAATAAACTAAATTGAGATAAAATTAAGATAAGAAAAGTAGTAGGAATGAACGAACATGCTTCAATAAAAAAAATTGCTTATCCCTTTTTTTTCTTATAAGACAAGAATTTAACCTGGATTCTGGGCCTTTTCGAGCAAAACATCCAATCCATTTGAGCTTGAATTCCAATTGGAGTTTTGAGTCAATTGAGGAATATGCCTATTTATTTCTGGCTCTAGGACCCGCAGTTCTAGGGGTCGACTCGGTTCTCTCAAATTGTTTCTCATTATTAAGAAAAGGTAACGAAGATAAAATACGAGCTTGTTTTATAGCAATAGTAATTAATCGTTGTTGTTTCAAGGTCAATTTATTTACCCGTCTAGATAATATTTTTCCTTGTTCACTAATAAATCGACTAATTAAACTCATGTTTCTATAATCAATTCGATCCCCCGAGACAATTGGGGGCAAACGCCGACGAAAAGAGAGCTTGGATTTACGAAAAGGTTGCTTAGATTTATCCATGGTTTATTCCTTATTTCTAAAATTCTATTTCTTTATTAATTTAAGATCCGGCCGAAGTAGGGTTTGATTTGTATAATTTATAATTTTAATATAATTTGTATTATATTATGATTATGTTATATGTTCTTCCTCTTTCTGCTCTTTGGGTTGGAATGGAAAGATTGCACACATGTTCCGTTCGATCTATTTCTTTATTTCCCCATGAATCGTATGCCTGTGACAATAACGACAAAATTTTCTCAATTCTAATCGACTGGGTGTATTGTGTCGATTTTTTTGAGTAATATATCTAGAAATACCCGGCGATTCTTTATTGACACCATTTCGGGCACAACAACAAGTACATTCCAAAATAACTATGACCCTTACATCTTTACCCTTGGCCATGAACCCCCTTTGGATCGACTTAACTTTTCTATTTTCGATCTGAAAATAAAAAGAACAAAAAATTAATAGAAGTTACTAATTTGAAATTAATTTTCTAAAGATTTCATTGTAATTAATATTAATTAATTGAATTAATTAAGAGTAATAATTAAAATTAAATAGATTGAAGATATATATTTTTTTTATTTAATTTTATTTAAATATCAATTATATATTATAATATTATATATAATTTTAAGTAATACAATTTTTTTCTAACTATCAATTATTCCTATACTAATACCAATATTTCATTTATGTATCTTCTTTACTGTGTTATGATTTCGTGGAGCCTCTCCTAGACTGGACCCGCATTTCTATTTATGTTTTTCCAAATAGAATTTTATTAGATCAACTTTTTGTTTAATACTTTTTTTTTTTATCACGTCACATAGAATTAAATCTCTAATTTTTTTATTTTTTGCATAATCAATAACTAGAATCAAAAAAAAGGAAATGACAAGGCGTCTGGGAATAAACGATTAATCTCTATCAATAGACCCGCTAAAGACCCAAACCATAGAGTACTTAGCACAGGTGCCGTGGAGAGATATGTTTTTATATCTCGCATTGAAAATCCTCCTTTTTATTGTTTATTGTAAAACATAGACATAGATTATATATATGAGCAGATGTCGTAGTTCAAGATAATTTGTATTTATTTT